TTCTTAAATTTTTCATATAAAAAAATAAGGATTCGAGTCGTGATTAATTATTTGATATTTCAGTATGTATACGTACGTATACAGGGTCATCTTTTCTGTAGTTTCGATAGAAGGATTCGATTCCTCTACCAATGCAGTCAACTCCATTTGTTAGAACAGCTTCCATTGAGTCTCTGCACCTATCCTTTTTTGATTCTCGCTTTCTGAACCCTTGTTTTCTGAACACAGGATTTGGCTCAGGATTGCCCATTTTTAATTCCAGGGTTTCTCTGAATTTGGAAGTTACCACTTAGTAGGTTTCCATACCAAGGCTCAATCCAATCAAGTCCGTAGCGTCTACCAATTTCGCCATATCCCCCTTATGAGGCCGAGATCTCATTGTGATCCCCCCTCTTATGTTGGAACCCTTGAATTCATTAGATACTGATTCCTATATCGAAAAAGTGTCTGCTCCTATTTCTTACCCATCTTCTTTCATCTCTATCGGTGGGCCAGTATTTGGTCCAATCGGAAATGATTCTATCATTGATGTATCTGCAATTCAATATGGATGGATATATCCCACATATACATGTCTCTCTCCCTCTCATTTTTCCCGCGCGATTGGGAATACTGGAACGGTCGATATTCATTCTTCTTTTTTTTTCGTCCTATCTCCTCCCTTTCCGAATGAAACCAGAGGAATGTCTCATTATGATCTGAATTGCATTCTTATCTTATCCTTTCCTTAGGACCGATCCGCTCTAATCTAATAGAATTTAGAATTAATAGAATCTGCTATAACTAATATGGATATAGTTATATATAATTATTTCAAATGTAATATTTTGCATTTAAAGAAAAAAAATTCGAAATCAAAGAAATAGAAATTTCTAATAATAAAATTTCGAATCTAATAATAATAGAAAATATAATAAGAATTAATAGAATGATAATATAAATCACTCGAATTTTCAATAAAAATTCTATATAGTTATAGTTATATTATAATATATAAGAATATTCTTATGATATTAATTATTATATAGTTAAGATTCCGGTAGTTTACCGAATTCCTATGCACTATTTCTGTTATGTGAGCCCGCTTAGCTCAGAGGTTAGAGCATCGCATTTGTAATGCGATGGTCATCGGTTCGATTCCGATAGCCGGCTTTTCTCTATTTGTCCGATTTTTTCCATGATTGATAATGTCTCCTTGAGATCAAGGAATATTGAAAAGACTCCTCCCTTTTTTCTTTTACAAATGTCGGGTCACCGATCTATTATGTCGTGGGAACTTACAACTATGAATAAAAAACTGATTGGAGCAGTGAAATCTCTACAGAACAAATCAAGAAAAGGATCCTTAACTTCCTATATATACAATATACAAAATAATCCGGATATTGATACAATTCATCATTCTTCTTTGTAGTACTTCAGTAGATTTATCTTCGTTTATCGTTTAGTTCAGTCTGACTTAGGTTTATTCTGTAAAATGAAATTTCAATAAAATAAATAAAAAAAGGGGGGGGAGTCTTTATGTCTCGTTACCGAGGGCCTCGTTTCAAAAAAATACGCCGTCTGGGAGCTTTACCGGGACTAACTAGTAAAAGACCTAGACCGGGAAGTGATCTTAGAAACCAATCGCGTTCCGGGAAAAGATCTCAATATCGTATTCGTCTAGAAGAAAAACAAAAATTGCGTTTTCATTATGGTCTGACAGAGCGACAATTGCTTAGATATGTTCGTATAGCTGGAAAAGCCAAAGGGTCAACAGGGCAGGTTTTACTACAATTACTTGAGATGCGTTTGGATAACATCCTTTTTCGATTGGGTATGGCTTCGACCATTCCTGGAGCCAGGCAATTAGTTAACCATAGACATATTTTAGTTAATGGTCGTATAGTAGATATCCCAAGTTATCGCTGCAAACCCCGAGATATTATTACTACGAGAGATGAACAAAGATCCAGAGCTTTGATTCAAAATCATATTGATTCATCCCCCCACGAGGAATTGGCAAAACATTTGACTTTTCACTCATCCCAATATAAAGGATTAGTAAATCAAATAATAGATAGTAAATGGATCGGTTTGAAAATCAATGAGTTGCTAGTCGTAGAATATTATTCTCGTCAGACTTGAACCTAACTAAAATAACAAAGCTTCGGACAATTTTGCCCCCCCCTTTTTCGCCAAAGTCAAGTAAATAAGGGGTTTGATCCGGATTTTTCTCCCACTCACGTATCACAAATGGATCAGCAGTGAGATTTTCATTCTTTTCCACTCTTTCCGGCATTTTCCATACCACAGTAATTAGGAAGAATCTCTATCAAATAAAGGTCTTACTGTTGGAATAATGGTATCAATTGTTATTTGATACATTGCGGTTGGTAACGTTGGTGAATTAGGTGAAGGTACGGAAAGAGAGGGATTCGAACCCTCGGTAAACAAAAGTCTACATAGCAGTTCCAATGCTACGCCTTGAACCACTCGGCCATCTCTCCTACATAATCTTATGATTATGACCCAGAAACCGAGTGAATAGCGAGTAATTCATATTATTGCAATACAGGTACGACCGATCAATTAAATTCTAAATAGAAAACTTTTCGTCAAAGAAAGATCTTCCGTAGGCTCGAGGGATAAAAAAAAACTTCTCGAGTTCTCAGAATCCGTAGGAAAAATTCCTTGATTCCTCAACTTAGATAAAATAGTAATAATTGGTATACTACTCAATTTGAATGAAATCCAATCGGATTCAAATATTTTCTATCTATCCCTGTCCAAAAGGGACAATTTGAGTGGAAGGTCCACATCCTTTTTTTTTTTAGAATGAGTCTGTTTGTTTTTATGTGATTTCGTACTGTACAATTCCTTTGTTTGTGGGATCATTTTCCCTCGAGGGGGAATGAGAAGAATTATCGAATGGACTGTTAACTATGCCTAGATCTCGGATAAATGGAAATTTTATTGATAAGACCTCTTCAATTGTAGCCAATATCTTATTACGAATAATTCCGACAACTTCAGGAGAAAAGGAGGCATTTACCTATTACAGAGATGGTGCGATTTGATTCTTTTTTTTATTTATTTACCGCCCTCAGTCTTATGAGAAAGAGACATGATTCGGGATACAAAGAAAAAAGATTCTTGAAATAAACCTACGCTTGATGAAGGTGAAGTTAGTTTGGAGATAGAACAATTCCTTCTGTCGTGTATCCCCGATTGATGCAGCCTCAGATGCTTCAATTGTCGATTCTAGTATTGAGCGAAAGGTTAACCTATAGGTTCTCTGTATTGCAGGTCAATACTACTTCACTAGTACCAATAGGCCGCATAGGGGAAGAAGCACTACACCTAGGAATCAACAACACGAAAACTTTGTTATAAATTACTCCTTTTCCTTATCGGGATCGGGACTAACAAGAATGGTTGGGACAACAAACATCCATCTCGTTCGTACTTTGGATACTCGTATAACCATCGAAGATCGTTGAAGTGACTAATTCCTGGAAATAGAGGGCGTTGAGGACAAAGAAATTGTTGGAGTTACCATTTCTATCTAGCACCAACACGCTTGGTGTTAAGAAAAGACAGACCTCTTGCAGGAAGGATGGCTAGAGATTTCTTGTAAAAACACCAGCCCCTGTCAGTTCATAATAAAAATATTTCAATCTTTTTTGATTCCATGGATTATTTCCCTTATTACTATGCACAGAAGGGAGGAGCCGTATGAGATGAAAATCTCACGTACGGTTCTGGAACGGAGATTCTTTGAATAGAATGAACGACCGTAACGGATGTCGGCTCAATCCGAAGGAAATTATGCGGAAGCTTTACAAAATTATTATGAAGCTACGCGACCAGAAATTGATCCCTATGATCGAAGTTATATACTCTATAACATAGGCCTTATCCACACAAGCAACGGAGAACATACGAAGGCTTTGGAATATTATTTCCGGGCACTCGAACGAAACCCATTCTTACCACAAGCTTTTAATAATATGGCTGTGATCTGTCATTACGTGCGACTATCTCCACTATAGAAAGAAGGAAAGAAAGATCAAATCTTCTAGTAAATACTAGAAACAAAATAGGCTTTCTACATATGCATCGTCCAAAGCAACGATTTTTATCAGCTGTAGCAAAGAAAGAGACTTCATACGAGCCGAAATATGAAGAAATAGGTATGGCCTATATACTAGATTCTATGGATAAAGGATCTAATTGATGGAGGAAGCACCGTAAAGATCAATTAGCGAGGTTTGGGAGCCGATACAATAAGAACTGCTTACTTATGTCATGATATGAGATAAAAGTTAGGAATCAACTTATGTAATAGAGTCGATCTACTAAGGTATTGAGCAGCGGTGTAGCATCAGATCCCAAAGATAGTAAGTCCTTTCTTTCTTCTGGAGGAAAGTCCTTTTCAAAGATTCTATATGAATTTCTATATGAAACCGAGATAGTTACCTTTCAGAAAATTCTAACGATAGGGGTAGATACCTATGTTCTTCTGAAGGTGGGAGAAAAGATAAAACTGATTATTGATCAAAATTAGAGTTTGAAACTCATGTAATTAACCTCTTCTGGTTAACCCGAGAAAAAAAATGGGATAGATTTACGAGAAATCTTATTCAGTTAGATATGGTAGATTAAGATGGGACACCAAAAGAATTGATTGCTGAGCCGTATGAGGTAGGAAACTCTCAAGTACGGTTCTAAGGGAAGGAATTGACCCACCTATTCCGGCCGGGGAGAACAGGCCATTCGACAGGGAGATTCTGAAATTGCGGAGGCTTGGTCCGATCAAGCTGCTGAATATTGGAAACAAGCTATAGCGCTTACTCCAGGTAATTATATTGAAGCACATAATTGGTTGAAGATCACAAGGCGGTTCGAATAAGAACACTCTCTTTTTTAATTCATTATAATATTGGATCCATCAATCAAATAAAATAGATCGTTCCTCTGGGAAGAGCCAATCAAGGAATTTCATTATATCCCTTCTA